ATAAAATTTTTTATAAAATAATAAAAATCTCAAAATATTTAATTCTATTTTTTTATTATTTCTTATTCTATTTTTTTATTATTTCTTATTAATTTAATTATTATTTTAATTATTATTTCTTATTAATTTTAATTTAATAAAAAAATAAAGTAAAAGCGGGTAGCGGGAATCGAACCCGCATCGTTAGCTTGGAAGGCTAGGGGTTATAGTCGACGTTGATTCATCATTTTTAACGTCTCTAATTCAAAACTGAACGTGAAACTTTGGTTTCATTCGGCTCCTTTATGGAAGATGTATAAATTCCTATATTAAGACATGAACGAAAAAAAAATTCCACCCATAACATCTATGTCAGCTTTTCTGTCTGAATGTATTCAGAACAACCCGCTTTCTAGACGATCCCTATAGAAAAGAGGGGGATTCTATTATAACAACCTTTCTAGTTACTTCGTTCTCTATTTCTATGTGAGAGAATCCTTAGGAAAAGCATTTTGTTTCTACCGAGCTAAAACAATTTGTCGATGTCTCTAGTAAACCAAAGTCATTGTTTAATAGCCATTTTGCTTCAATTTCCGTAATACAAATTCCAAATTAAAGATTTAGTTACGATTCGAAAGCCACTTTCTATCTTTATCCATGGATCCTTTACTCATACTTATTCAATTAGAAGTATTGATCTAATAAAAAAAAAAATTATGTTTCGTAATCTCATAATCCAATTTTTCAATTTTTAATTGATTCTTGGATACAAATCACGAGAATGTATATTCTTCCTCGAATTTTTCATTGAGAGGTAAAGGATTAAATCCTTTTAAGAAATAAAGTTTTTGGTCGGAATGAAATATTAATCAAACCGAAAGACCCCTTAACTATATAAAGGATTATAGAACGAATCACACTTTTACCACTAAACTATACCCGCTACAATCCGATTATTGTATATAAATGAACCTTTTGTCGACCAAGAAAATGGGTCGTAATAAAAAGTTAAAAGAGTAAAAAGAAAGGATAGGATCATAAAATAATCATGAAAATTAGAGCGTTTACGTGTTGTATCAGAGAACCCAATGAGATTCGGAAAAGAGAATTCATTAAATTTCAATAACTAAAACTAAATAACAAGTGTTTTTTTGCCGGAGGTTTTTGACCTAGACGTCTCGACAAAACTACTTAAGCCATAACATACATGAAAATGTATTGTGCAAGAATCCACAGCTCCCTTTTTGTTATTTATTTACTTTACTAAAATAAAAGGAATAAAGAAAATAAATATAAAAAATTAAGATAAGAAACGACACTTTGATTCGATATCATTTGATTCTATATCATAGAAATCAAAAGAGTTTTTATTTTTCCAATCGTAATAACAAGCAAGTATTTTAGTTTTCAAATAAAAAAAAAATTATTTATGATTCGTTGGAACAATAAATGGCGGGCCCGGCCTGGTCAGTACTTAGCCGGGCCGTGGAACTAAAAAGCACTCTCGGATGAAAAAAAATATTATGAAGGGCTCTTTCAATCCTTATTTTTTATAATGTAACATAGTATTATCCTTTTTCAATTGGGAGGAGAGATGGCTGAGTGGACTAAAGCGTCGGATTGCTAATCCGTTGTACGAGTTTTTCGTACCGAGGGTTCGAATCCCTCTCTTTCCGTTTTTGTTGATGACTTGGTATTTTCTTTCTAATTTTTCGCGAGCTCTTTTTATTTTAATAGTTAAAAATGTGTAATAGATAAAATCCTACTAAGAACATTTAAAAATCAAGCAAGGAAAACCAAAACCTTATCTTTTATTCTTCACGTCCAGGATTACGTCCTGGATCATTAGACAGGAATCCGAAAATAAAGAGAGAAACAAAGAATATCACTACCGTGTAAACAAATAGTTTGAGAGTAAGCATTACATAATCTCCAAGATTTTTTTTAGTAAAAAAGAGAATAGATTCTCCGTTTTTATACCGCATACCCTACTATTTTTATTTTTTATTTTGACACCAAGAAATAAAGTGGGGTGATCCAGATTTTTCGCGGTTGTACAAGAATTTCAATATTTGAATTGAGGGCGTAAGACTTATCTGATCTTATCAATTCTTTTCTTTGAATTTTTTTTTTTTCAATAAATCATGAATTTGTCTAGACATTATTAAATTAAAGATATCATCGAAAACTTACAGCAGCTTGCCAAACAAAGGCTAAGAGAAAAAAAAACAGGGGTATTACTGGCATAACATCTACGATTGGATTTAAAAAAGCGTAGGCCTCGGGCAATTTGGCGACGAAAAAACTACTTGAATAAAGAGCAGAATTAAGACAGATACAGATCAAACTAAATATATTAAGCATAACAAACATTTTGTTCTTGAGGATAATTGTATTTTATTTATTTTGATTGAGTTATTAATAAATTGAGTTTTTTATTATTTTATTATTATAAATATGTTATTATTCATAGAAAAGAAAAATGAATAAAAAGAAAATAAGATAGACCAAAAAACTTTCTTTGATTTGAACTCACCCAATCAAAAATCCTTCAATTCTCAAATCAAAAGAGAATAGAATAAACCATACTTTCATACAATATCTTAATTGAATTATATGTAATGATCAATAAATTCTGTTTAATTCTACGTCTACATGTATAAAAATTCTAGTAATCTATTTTATAGATAATAGATATTTAGACTTGAGTTGACGAACAACCAGTACCAATATTAGTGTTTATTAGTGTCGACTAGAAATGGGGCGTGGCCAAGTGGTAAGGCAACGGGTTTTGGTCCCGCTATTCGGAGGTTCGAATCCTTCCGTCCCAGAACATACCTGACCCACGATCATTTTATTAATCTATAATTTTATTAATCTATAATAAAAAATAAAATATATATCTATATCATAATCTATATCATAATAAAATATATCAAAATAAAGATTGTCTTTTCGACCAGTCTTCCGTTTAAGAGTATAATATTGTTAGAGAATGTGATTCTTATTTCTTTTTTTTTTTTTTTTTTTTTTTTAATCATATCTTTTTCACAAATTTAATCGAGTTCAAATAACACGCATATGAAACGAAATTTTGATTTGTTAAATATTACTGAATTTTACAATATGAAATATGAAAAAATAACAACCTAAATCTTCAATCTTTCCTTACATCAGTCTTTTTTTTTTATTAATCATTGATGGTTTAATCCAATATGGATTTATCTTTCTCTTAATGATGATAAAAAGCGAATGGTACTTACTGTAAAACCTTATGCAAATAATGATATAGGGTAGGAAACTATTCAATCAATTAAATCTTTTTAATGATTTCTTATGAGTTCTTGGTACTCTAAGAAGTGTGAAATTGTTGAATTTATCCTATCACGTTACTTGAAAATAGAGATTCAAAATAACTTGTTTATTCGTGTTTATTTATTCATGTTATGTTAGTTATAATAAAAAAAAATTATAAACAATGGGGTTAAATTGATTGAATTCTTATTGAGACTTCGTCATACATTATCCATTCTTCATATAGAAGAAAAAAGTATAGATTATTATGTACCGACCGAACCGATGATTATTCACGATTCCATAATTGAATCAATTACATACTGGTTCCAAACTGAAGGAATGTTATGGTAAAACTTCGTTTAAAACGATGTGGCAGAAAGCAACGTGCGACTTGAAGGACATGATCAGCTGTGGATTCTTACATCCACCACTTTTTTATATTATATAGGAACGAAAGTGCTCTTGGCTCGACATCATTATTTGTTCTGTTCCACTGGAACCCTCATTTTTGAGAGTGTTGCCATGTAAATAGTACACGATGGAGCTCGAGTAGAACGTATTGATTAATTTCTCAAGGGCAAGAATCTAAGGTTAGTATCGATCAATAAATTGGAACAACTTCGTAAGTATATTTTAGATATATAAATCTAAAGGATCCAATTCGATAAAATTTAAAAGTTAATTTTGTTGGAATTGGTAAAACTCTTTTGATCAAATCAAAAGTAAAATGTATTACGTAGGAATCAACCATTCATACGATTCTTTGATAGAAAGAAATCACAAAAAATGGTATGTTGCTGCCGTTTTGAAACGATTTAAAGATCACCGAAGTAATGTCTAAACCCAATGATTCAAGGCAAAGATAAAGATCCTGGAACAAGGAAATACCGTTTTCAATTGTCTCAACAACCAGATCATATTTAAGAATCAAAATAGATTCGAAAGGAGACAGACAAAAAGGGTTAGAGACCACTCAATAAATTTAATACCTAAAAGGTTTCTTTTGAGTTATTTGAGAGTTATTCAACTTGAGTTATGAGGATACAAATAATTTTTTTTTTGGGGGGGGGGGGAAGACTAAGAAAAAGTATTTAAACTAAAATCAATAATATAATGAATTTGATGATTTTATGGATCTATTTGATATTATGATTCTATACATAGACATAATTTAGAATTTTCTCGAGCCGTACGAGGAGAAAACTTCTTATACGTTTCTAGGGGGGGGGGGAGTATTGTTCATCTATCCCAATGAGCCATTTATCGAATCGTTGCAATTGATGTTCGATCCCGACGAGAGGGAAGAGATCTTCGTAAAGTGGGTTTTTATGACCCGATAAAGAATCAAATCTATTTAAATGTTCCTGCTATTCTATATTTCCTTGAAAAAGGTGCTCAACCTACAGGAACTGTTCATGATATTTCAAAAAGGGCGGGGGTTTTTACGGAACTTCGCCCTAATCAACAAATAAAATTCAATTAATGAAATAAAAAAAATGTGGATGATTTAGCCTTGTATAACCTTTTTGTTTCTTTGCTATTTCCTCTTTTGTTCTATTTATATCATACTAAATTTATTATTGTTACTATAAAAGAGTGTCTTTTATAACGACAAAAATCTATTTATATTTTATTGATATAAATTTTATTGATATATATAAAATAGATAGAAAAAGATTAAGTGAATAAATAAATGTGAATAAATAAATGAAGTAATCGGGTCTATAAATATAAAATTTTGAGATTACTGTCAATGAGTTAAGGAACAAATAAAAAAACACAAAGGATTTCACTTGCTTATTTTAGTGAATAAACCTCATTTTTTTACTTAATTAAAATTTTTTTCCACCAATATTGTATCAATGTTGTGTTGTATAGAAATATTATATATAGTGCCAATCCAACACAAGTCCTTAGTTTTTTCTTATTTTTTATTATAATTCTAATTGTCTAATTGATTGAAATTGGAATTGTTAGTTATATTTATAAATTGTTTTTCTTTTGTATTCTTTTCTCAACATTCATATTGACAACAGTGTATCAAATAAATATAATCCGATCGTGGATAAAAGGATCCATTTATATCTCCGTCCCATAGCTTTTCTTTCATTCAAATAATGGGTTCTTGTATTTTCTGTGATACAAGAAGTCTTTTTTTGATTAAGATTAAACTCAATAAAATCTATATATACTATAGAATTAATGGATGACATAAGAGACAGGGAGCTATTTATAAATATTTTACTTTATCCCTATTTTTATCTGAGAATTTTTTCATCGGATCTGTTCATTTTTATTATGTTCAGAATCTAATCAATTAGAATTTTAAAAATTTGTGCTATTTTAATGTTTTGATTGGTTTGGATTGCGTTGTGCAATTCAATCTTTTTTTTATTGAGATTCCGATTGTATCTACACATTCTAATTATTTTATTTGGGTTGCTAACTCAACGGTAGAGTACTCGGCTTTTAAGTGCGGCTAGCATCTTTTACACATTTGTATGAAGCAAAAGATTCGTCCATACCATCGGTAGAGTTTGTAAGACCACGACTGATCCTGAAAGGAATGAATGGAAAAAGCAGCATGTCGTATCAATGGATAATTCTAAGAATATTTCATTCTTACCGAATAGGTCCAAAACCTTATTTTAATTGTTTGAATTCTTGTCGTGTAATAAAAAAAATGAATTTGGTCGAGTGAATAAATGGGTAGAGCCCTACTACGGTTCCAATTATAGGGAAACAAAAAGTAATGAGCTTCTGTTCTTAATTTTTGAATGATTACCCGATCTAATTAGACGTTAAAAATATATTAGTGCTTAATACGGGAAAAACTTTTCCCATGAGTGGATTATAAATTTCTTATGAGTCCTAATTATTAGCTATTACCCATTATGGGGTAGAGATAAATGTGTCGAAGAAGGCAGTATATTGATAAAGATTTTTCAAAATCAAAAGAGCGATTGGATTGAAAAAATAAAGGACTTCTAACCATCTTGTTACCCTAGAATGAACATAAATCAATTAGATGGAAAAAGAGAGGCTAGAGAGTCTGTTGATGAGTCTTACTTGTTCCGAGGTATTTTCTTACTATAATACCTTGTTTTGACTGTATCGTACTATGTATCATTTGATAACCCAACAAATCACCTATTTCTTTTCTTGTTCACATTAAAAATGGAAGAATTTCAAGGATATTTAGAACTAGATAGATATCAGCAATTCCTATACCCACTTATCTTTCGGGAGTATATTTATGCACTTGCTCATGATCATGGTTTAAATAGATCGATTTTGTTGGATAATGTAGGTTATGACACTAAATATAGTTTACTAATTATAAAACGTTTAATTAGTCGAATGTATCAACAGAATCATTTGATAATTTCCGCTAATGATTCTAACCAAAAAAAAATTTTTGGGTACAACAAAAATTTGTATTCTCAAATGATGTCGGAGGGATTTGCAGTCATTGTGGAAATTCCGTTTTCCCTACGATTAGTATCTTCCTTAGAGGCGACAGAAATCGTAAAATCTTATAATTTACGATCAATTCATTCAATATTTCCTTTTTTAGAGGACAAATTCCCACATTTAAATTATGTATCAGATGTACTAATACCCTACCCCATTCATCTAGAAATCTTGGTTCAAACCCTTCGCTATTGGGTGAAAGATCCCTCTTCTTTACATTTATTACGACTCTTTCTTCACGAGTATTATAATTGGAATAGTCTTATTACTCCAAAAAAAATTATTTTTTCAAAAAGTAATCCACGATTATTCTTGCTCCTATATAATTCTCATGTATGTGAATACGAATCCATTTTACTTTTTCTTCGTAATCAATCTTCTCATTTACGATTAACCTCTTCTGGTATCTTTTTTGAGCGAATACATTTCTATGAAAAAAAAAAATATCCTGTAGAAGAAGTCTTCGTTAATGATTTTCCGGCCGCCTGGTTCTTCAAGGATCCTTTTATGCATTATGTTAGATATCAAGGAAAATCTATTCTGTCTTCGAAGGATACCCCTCTTCTGATGAATAAGTGGAAATATTATCTTGTCAATTTATGGCAATCTCATTCTTATGTGTGGTCTCAACCAGGAAGGATTTATATAAACCAATTATCCAAGCATTCCCTTGATTTTTTGGGTTATTTTTCAAGTATGCGACCAAACCTTTCGGTGGTACGGGGTCAAATGCTAGAAAATCCATTTATA